GTAGTCAGTTACATTGGCGAATTAGGTGAAGGTGCGGAAAGAGAGGGATTCGAACCCTCGGTAAACAAAAGTCTACATAGCAGTTCCAATGCTACGCCTTGAACCACTCGGCCATCTCTCCTACATAATTATTATGGCCGATAACCCGAGCGAATAGCGAGTTATTCATATTAGATTGTTCAATAGGTACGAACAATATCAATTCTAACTAGAAAACTAGTTATAAAAATCGAAAACTTTTCATCACTTTTTTTTCATCACTTTTTTTTCATCACTTTTTCTTTAGCCTCCCGGCTCGAAGAATTTTTTTGTTTTTGTGAGGGGGCTGTTAAAAATAAATAATATAATACGATAAACATATAACATATATATCTATTCATGTTTGCGAAAAAGGCACTCCCATCTTTTTTCTGATATTTCGACCGGACTAGATTCAATTAATGAATTGAAACGAATCAAATCAATCGATTGGTTTTTTTTTAGACTATGCTTAATGGATATTTTTAGTTCATAATTCTCTTTAGACTCTAATTCCCCATTTCTATAAGAATTCTAAAATTCTTTTCGAGTTTTAGATCTCTCAACAACAACCTCTTACTCCGTAAATCTATTACAAATTCATAAATCCTTAAGGGATTTTTATATTTGATTATATGTTGTATACCCGCTATGCACAAAACACAAAAAAGGACAGTTATTCTATTTTCATCATAGAACGATTATTCTATTATTTTTCCTCTTTTGTCATAATTTAATCAAAACTTCTCTAATTTTGCTAATCTATCCTAATCCGTAGGATAAATTTTTTGATTCTTCAACTTCGATGAAATCGGAATAATTCTTTTTATTTTTATACTTTATTCTTATACTAATGAATTTGGATGAAATCAAATAGGATTCAAATATTTCTTTTTTTTTTTCTTGATTTCGGCCAAAAAAATTGAAGGAAAGTAGAGGGCTATATCTTTTTTTATTTAAAAAAAAAAATGGAATGGGTCTGCTTTTATGTTATTTCGTACTGTACACTTCCTTTGTTTGTGAGATCATTTTATTTTCTCACGAGGGGTAATGAAAAGAGTTATAGAATGGATTGCTACCTATGCCTAGATCGCGGATAAATGGAAATTTTATTGATAAGACCTTTTCAATCGTAGCCAATATCTTATTACGAATAATTCCGACAACTTCAGGAGAAAAAGAGGCATTTACTTATTACAGAGATGGTGCGATTTGATTATTATTCTATTTTTTTTTTTTTTTTTTTACTTTATTTATTTTACTGCTCTCAGTCTTAGGAAAAAGACGCACGATTCAGAATTGAAAAAAAAAAAAGAAATCTACGCTTGTTGAAGGTGAAGTTTATAAATAAAGCAATTCCTTCTGTCGTGTATCCCCGATTAATGCAACCTCAGATGCTTCAATTGTTGATTCAAGTATTGAGCGAAAGGTTATACCTATGGGTTTGTATTGTGGGTCAACCCTACTAGACTAGTACCAATAGGCGGCATAGAGGAAGAAGCACTACACCTAGGAATCAACAACACGAAAACTTTGTTAGAAATGATTCCCTTTCCTTATCGGGATCGGAACTAAGAGAAATGGTTGGGACAACAAACATCCATCTTGTTCGTACTTTGGATACCCATATAACCATCGAAGATTGTTGAAGTGACTAATTCCTGGAAATTAAGGAGCGTTGAGAACAAAGAAATTGTTGGAGTTTACTTTTTTATCTAGTCCGAACACGCTTGATGTTAAGAAAATATCTTTTGCAAGAGGGTTGGCTAGAGATTTCTTGTAAAAACATTAGCCCCGCTCAGTTCATAATGACAATATTTCGACCTTTTTTTAATTCCATGGATTATTCTCATTATGCACATAAAGGAGGAGCCGTATGAGGTGAAAATCTCACGTACGGTTTTGGAACGGAGAATTCTTTGAATCGAATGACGACCGTAACGGATGTCGGCTCAATCCGAAGGAAATTATGCGGAAGCCTTACAGAATTATTATGAAGCTATGCGACTAGAAATTGATCCCTATGATCGAAGTTATATACTCTATAACATAGGCCTTATCCACACAAGTAACGGAGAACATACAAAAGCTTTAGAATATTATTTTCGAGCACTAGAACGAAACCCGTTCTTACCACAAGCTTTTAATAATATGGCTGTGATCTGTCATTACGTGCGACTATCTCCACTATAGAAATAAAAAAAGGAAAGAAAGAGCAAATACGCTAGTAAATAAAATACTAGAAAAAAATAGGCTTTCTACATATTGCATCGTCCAAAAAACGATTTTTATCAGCTGTAACAAAAAAAGAAACTTCATAGAAGTCAAAATATGAAGAAATATATATGCCTAGATACTTTATTCTATGGATAAAGGATCTAATTGATAGAGGAAGCACCGTAAAGATCAATTAGCGAGGTTTTGGGCCGATACAATAAATAAGAACTGCTTATTTATGTCATGATATGAGATAAAAATTAGG